GAAGCTTACATAGGTTAATGGTGGAGTACATTAGACTCGTTACCCACCATGCCGAGCGTTCACTCTAATGGGCAACTGGTTTTTTTTTTCTATTTCCTTTCAATTGACATTTCACAGTGCATACAGATCAGTAAAACAAGGTTGCACATTTTTCTTGCATTTAACAAGATAGTGAAAGATATAAAGATATTTATTGATAAATTGCATAACTGATTTCAAGAGCATAAATAGTGGTTTGTAACTCCTAACTTCTCTATAAGCCCCCCTCTCGGCTTTTTCGCGTTAAACCCCCCTACCCCCCAAAACTCGTAAGATGGCTATTATTCCTGCAAACCCCCCGGAAACAGGAAACCCCCTACAAGAATTTACCCTCTTTTCATCATTTTAAAACATGTGTATTTATAATATTACAATAATGCAAACGCTAGCGTAGCTTAACTAAAGCATAACACTGAAGATGTTAAGACAAACCCTAGAGAGGTTTCGTAAGCACAAAGGTTTGGTCCTGGCTTTTCTGTCAGCTCTCGTTAAATTTACACATGCAAGTATCCGCCCTCCTGTGAGAATGCCCTACAGTTTTTTACCCAAAAACAAGGAGCTGGTATCAGGCACAACCACCTTAGCCTACAACACCTTGCTTTGCCACACCCCTAAGGGAAATCAGCAGTGATAAACATTAAGCCATAAGTGAAAACTTGACTTAGTTATAACAAATAAGAGTCGGTAAAACTCGTGCCAGCCACCGCGGTTATACGAGAGACTCAAGTTGACAGCCCTCGGCGTAAAGCGTGATAAAGAAAAAACCCTGACTAAAGTGAAACACTCTCTAAAGCTGTTATACGCTTATAAGAGTATGAAATTCGCCTACTAAAGTGACTTTAATTATTCTGACTTCACGAAAGCTATGAAACAAACTGGGATTAGATACCCCACTATGCATAGCTGTAAACTTCAATAAAATCTTACATTTTATTCGCCCGGGTACTACGAGCATAAGCTTAAAACCCAAAGGACTTGGCGGTGCTTTAGACCCACCTAGAGGAGCCTGTTCTAGAACCGATAACCCCCGTTAAACCTCACCCTTTCTTGTCATTCCCGCCTATATACCGCCGTCGTCAGCTTACCCCGTGAGGGTTTAACAGTAGACAAAATTGGCACAGCCTAAAACGCCAGGTCGAGGTGTAGCGTATGAAAGGGGAAGAAATGGGCTACATTTCCTGCATCAGGAAATTACGAACAGTACAATGAAACTTGTATATTAAGGAGGATTTAGCAGTAAGAGGAAATTAGAGCGTTCCTCTGAAACTGGCCCTGAAGCGCGCACACACCGCCCGTCACTCTCCCCAAACGCCAAACAACTGTTCTTAACCCACCATTATAATCAAAGGGGAGGCAAGTCGTAACATGGTAAGCGTACCGGAAGGTGCGCTTGGAAAAATCAAAACGTAGCTAAGACAGAAAAGCATCTCTCTTACACTGAGAAGTCACCCGTGCAAATCGAGTCGTTTTGATACCCAATAGCTAGCCCACCCTAAAAAATCAACACCTCATTATTTATAACCCCTAACACCCTACCTTTTTAAAAACAAACCATTTTTCCCCTTAAGTATAGGCGATAGAAAAAGGAACCCCGGAGCAATACAAAAGTACCGCAAGGGAAAGCTGAAAAAGAAATGAAACAACCCAGTAAAGTTTAAAAAAGCAGAGCCCTCTCCTCGTACCTTTTGCATCATGATTTAGCAAGACCCTGTCAAGCAAAAAGTTTATAGTTTGATCCCCCGAAACTTAGTGAGCTACCCCAAGACAGCCTATAAATAGGGCAAACACATCTCTGTGGCAAAAGAGTGTGAAGAGCTTCGAGTAGAGGTGATAAACCTACCGAACTAAGTTATAGCTGGTTGTCTAAAAACTGAATAAAAGTTCAGCCCCTCTTTTTCTTAATTTACCCTAAAATTTTTACTAGTCCAATTTTAAGAAAATCAGGGAGTTATTCAAAAGAGGAACAGCCCTTTTGAATGAAGACACAACTTTAGAGGCAGGGTAATGATCATTTTAACTCAAGGTGAGTATTTTTGTAGGCCTAAGAGCAGCCACCAACAAAGAAAGCGTTATAGCTCAAATATTAACACAAACCTTAAATCCCGGTAATACCAACCAAAACCCTCCATCTTTATTAGACTATCCTATTCTTCTCATAGGAGAAATAATGCTAATATGAGTAATAAGAGATTTGAATCTCTCCTCGCACTTGTGTACCTCGGAACGAACCAATCACCGAAAATTAACGGACCCAACATTTAAGAGGGTATTGAAACAAAAAAAGATAACTAGAAAACACTTCACCCACCACCGTTAACCCTACACCGGTGTGCCGACCAGGAAAGACTAAAAGGGGAAAAAGGAACTCGGCAAAATTACAAAACAAAGCCTCGCCTGTTTACCAAAAACATCGCCTCTTGCCCACCAAATATAAGAGGTCCCGCCTGCCCTGTGACTCATAGTTTAACGGCCGCGGTATTTTGACCGTGCAAAGGTAGCGCAATCACTTGTCTTTTAAATGAAGACCTGTATGAATGGCATTACGAGGGCTTAACTGTCTCTTTCCCCCTGTCAATGAAATTGATCTCCCCGTGCAGAAGCGGGGATTTAATCATAAGACGAGAAGACCCTATGGAGCTTTAGACGCAAGAACAGCCAATGTTAAGAATTCTAAATTAAAAGACAAAACCAATTGAAACCTGAACTAGTGTCTTTGGTTGGGGCGACCATAGAGCATACAAAACCCCTATGAAGAATAAACATACTATGTTTTGAACCAAGAGTGACAACTCTAAGCAACAGAACTTCTGACCTAGTAGATCCGGTATTACCGATCAACGAAACGAGTTACCCTAGGGATAACAGCGCAATCCCCTTTTAGAGCCCACATCGACAAGGGGGTTTACGACCTCGATGTTGGATCAGGACATCCTAATGGTGCAGCCGCTATTAAGGGTTCGTTTGTTCAACGATTAAAGTCCTACGTGATCTGAGTTCAGACCGGAGTAATCCAGGTCAGTTTCTATCTATGAAATGTTTTTTCCTAGTACGAAAGGACCGAAAAAAAAAGGCCTCTGCCAATAAGTAAGCCTTCCCTTAACCTAATGAAAACAACTAAATTAGACAAAAAGGCATATCTCATAAGCCCAACCTAAGATAAAGGCAAGTTAAGATGGCAGAGCCCGGCTAATGCAAAAGACCTAAGCCCTTTCTACAGGGGTTCAACTCCCCTCCTTAACTATGCTCTCAACCATCTCATTACTAATCCTTAACCCTCTAATCTTAATTATCTTTGTTCTCCTAGCTGTTGCCTTCCTCACATTAGTTGAACGAAAAGTTCTTGGCTATGCGCAACTTCGTAAAGGTCCAAACATTGTAGGGCCCTACGGTCTGCTTCAACCCATTGCAGATGGTATTAAACTTTTTACAAAAGAACCCGTCCGCCCCTCCCCGGCCACCCCCCTTCTCTTTCTATTAGCCCCCGTTATAGCTTTGATACTAGCACTTACCATATGGTCCCCTCTTCCTGCGCCATTTCCATTAATAGACCTCAACCTAAGCATTCTATTTATGATAGCTATCTCAAGTTTATCCGTATATTCCCTTTTAGGCTCCGGATGAGCATCCAACTCAAAGTATGCCCTAATTGGTGCCCTACGAGCAGTTGCCCAAACAATTTCATATGAAGTTAGCCTAGGGCTAATTCTTCTTACCGTGGTAATCCCAGTAGGAAACTTTACACTCCAGACCTTTAATACAACACAAGAAAGCACTTGACTACTTCTGCCCTTTTGACCACTTGCCATCATATGGTACATCTCAACCCTGGCAGAAACAAACCGAGCACCCTTTGACTTAACTGAGGGGGAATCCGAATTAGTCTCAGGTTTTAACATTGAATATGCCGGAGGCCCCTTCGCCTTGTTTTTTCTCGCTGAATATGCAAACATCCTGCTCATAAATGCTTTATCCACAGTTTTATTCCTTGGTACCTCCCTAAATCACATTATTCCAGAACTGACCGTTACCTCACTTATAATCAAAACTGCCCTGCTCTCCGCCCTTTTTTTATGAGTGCGCGCTTCTTACCCCCGCTTCCGATATGACCAACTCATACACCTAATCTGAAAAAACTTTCTTCCTTTAACCCTTGCACTCGTGATTTTACACCTCGCCTTGCCTATTGCTTTCTTAGGCCTTCCGCCACAATTTTAACCAGGAGTTATGCCTGAATTAAAGGGCTACTTTGATAGAGTAAACAATGAAGGTTAGACTCCTTCTAACTCCTTAGAAAGAAGGGATTTGAACCCAACCCGGAGAGATCAAAACTCTCAGTGCTTCCACTACACCACTTCCTAAGAGTAAAGTCAGCTAAATAAAGCTTTTGGGCCCATACCCCAAAAATGTTGGTTAAAGTCCTTCCTTTACTAATGAGCCCGTATATTTTAACAACCCTTCTCCTCACCCTCGGACTAGGAACCACTATCACCTTTGCAAGTACACATTGACTCCTTGCCTGAATAGGCTTAGAACTTAATACCCTTGCAATCCTTCCCCTTATAGCCCAACACCACCACCCTCGCGCCGTAGAAGCTACCACAAAATACTTTCTCGTTCAAGCAACCGCAGCCGCAACAATTCTTTTCGCTGGAATTTCCAATGCTTGATTCACAGGACAATGAGAAATTCAGCAAATATCGCACCCCCTCCCCTGCACACTTCTTATTCTTGCTTTAGCCCTAAAAATTGGACTAGCCCCCCTTCACACCTGACTCCCCGAAGTACTTCAAGGATTAAACCTCAATACCGGCTTAATCCTTTCAACCTGACAAAAACTCGCTCCTTTCTCAATTATTGTTCAACTTAACACCCCTTACTCCCCAACTCTAATTATCTTAGGGATTACCTCTACTCTTATTGGAGGCTGAGGGGGAATTAATCAAACACAACTACGAAAAATTCTAGCCTACTCATCCATCGCACATCTGGGCTGAATAATCTTAGTCTTACAATTCTCACCCACACTAACACTCTTAGCTCTTTTTACATATATTGCCATAACTTCCTCTCTATTTTTACTTTTCAACTTCATCAAAGCCACCAATATTAACACTTTAGCAACCACCTGGTCTAAAGCCCCTGTCTTAACCGCTTTTACTCCTTTAGTCCTATTTTCTTTAGGCGGCCTTCCACCCCTCACAGGCTTCCTTCCTAAATGAATAATCTTACAAGAACTAACAAAGCAAGATTTAGCACCAATCGCAACAATTGCCGCCCTCTCAGCCTTATTAAGTCTTTACTTTTACCTTCGACTGTCTTATGCTATGACACTTACTACTTCCCCTAACACGACCCCAAGCACCCTCTCTTGACGCCTCCCCTCGCACTCCTTAATTCTACCTATGTCGCTTATAACCACTATATCGATCTGTCTTCTCCCAATCTCCCCTGCCACCATCTCGTTATTAACCCCCTAGGAGCTTAGGTTAACCCAAGACCAAGGGCCTTCAAAGCCCTAAGCGGATGTGAAAACCCTCCAGCCCCTGTTAAGACTTACGGGACACTAACCCACATCTCCTGTATGCAAAACAGGTACTTTAATTAAGCTAAAGCCTTTCTAGACTGATAGGCCTCGATCCTATAATCTCTTAGTTAACAGCTAAGCGCTCTATCCAGCGAGCATCAGTCTAACCTTTCCCCCGCCTAGCCGACTAAAATAGGCGGGGGAAAGCCCCGGCAGGCGTTAACCTGCTACTTAAGATTTGCAATCTAATATGTATTACACCTCGGAGCTTGATAAGAAGAGGAATTAAACCTCTGTACATGGAGCTACAATCCACCGCTAAACACTCAGCCATCTTACCTGTGGCAATCACACGTTGATTCTTCTCAACCAATCACAAAGACATTGGCACTCTTTATTTAGTATTTGGTGCCTGAGCTGGAATAGTTGGAACCGCTCTAAGCCTCCTTATTCGGGCTGAACTAAGCCAACCCGGCTCCCTTATCGGGGACGACCAGATCTATAACGTAATCGTTACAGCCCACGCCTTTGTAATAATTTTCTTTATAGTAATACCAATTATAATTGGTGGTTTTGGTAACTGACTCGTGCCTTTAATAATTGGTGCACCAGACATAGCATTCCCCCGAATAAATAACATGAGCTTTTGACTCCTTCCTCCCTCCTTCCTCCTCCTTCTAGCATCCTCTGGCGTAGAAGCTGGTGCCGGGACCGGTTGGACCGTTTACCCTCCCCTAGCCGGTAATCTAGCCCACGCCGGAGCATCTGTCGATCTAACTATCTTTTCCCTACACTTAGCAGGTGTGTCTTCTATTCTTGGGGCTATTAACTTTATTACAACAATTATTAATATAAAACCCCCAGCAATCTCACAATACCAAACACCCCTCTTTGTCTGAGCAGTAATAATTACTGCCGTTCTTCTTCTTCTATCCCTCCCAGTCCTCGCAGCTGGCATCACCATGCTTTTAACTGATCGTAATTTAAATACTACTTTCTTCGACCCGGCGGGCGGAGGAGACCCTATCCTTTATCAACACTTATTCTGATTTTTTGGCCACCCAGAAGTCTACATTCTCATTCTCCCTGGGTTTGGTATGATTTCCCACATTGTAGCCTATTATTCAGGAAAAAAAGAACCTTTCGGTTACATGGGAATAGTGTGAGCAATAATGGCTATCGGCCTACTAGGCTTCATCGTTTGAGCCCACCATATGTTCACAGTTGGTATGGATGTAGATACACGTGCTTATTTTACCTCAGCTACAATAATTATTGCCATTCCTACAGGCGTGAAAGTCTTCAGCTGATTAGCCACCCTCCATGGCGGCTCAATTAAATGAGAAACCCCTCTTTTATGGGCCCTTGGTTTCATCTTCCTCTTTACAGTTGGAGGCCTTACAGGAATTGTCCTAGCAAATTCTTCTCTAGATATTGTCCTGCACGACACTTATTACGTAGTGGCCCACTTTCACTACGTCCTATCAATAGGAGCAGTCTTTGCAATTATTGCAGCATTTGTTCACTGATTTCCTTTATTTTCAGGCTACACCCTTCATAGTACATGAACAAAAACCCACTTCGGAGTAATATTTATTGGTGTTAATCTCACTTTTTTTCCACAACACTTCCTGGGTCTAGCCGGAATACCTCGCCGATACTCAGATTATCCTGATGCCTACACCCTATGAAATACCATCTCTTCGATTGGTTCCCTAATTTCACTAGTAGCTGTAATTATGTTTTTATTCATTATCTGAGAAGCATTTGCAGCCAAACGAGAAGTCCTCTCCGTAGAACTCACTGCCACAAATGTAGAGTGACTACACGGCTGCCCTCCCCCTTACCACACTTTTGAAGAACCTGCTTTTGTTCAAGTTCAACAAGGCTAGTACTTCTAGATCCGAGAAAGGAAGGAATCGAACCCCCATAAGCTAGTTTCAAGCCAGCCACATGACCACTCTGTCACTTTCTTTATAAAGATGTTAGTAAGAACTATTACATTGCTTTGTCAAGGCAAAATTGTGAGTTAAACTCTCACACATCTTGTACATGGCACATCCCTCTCAACTAGGCTTTCAAGACGCAGCTTCACCTGTTATAGAAGAACTTTTGCACTTCCACGACCACACCCTGATAATTGTGTTTTTAATTAGCACATTAGTACTTTATATTATTGTCGCTATAGTAACAACAAAACTAACTAATAAATTTATTCTAGACTCACAAGAAATTGAGATTATCTGAACCCTTCTCCCAGCTATGATCTTAATTTTTATTGCACTACCCTCTCTACGAATCCTTTACCTAATAGACGAAATTAACGACCCCCATCTCACCATTAAAACTATAGGACATCAATGATACTGAAGCTACGAATATACAGACTATAATGATCTTGCTTTCGACTCCTACATAATCCCCACACAAGACCTTTCTCCGGGCCAATTCCGCCTCTTAGAAACCGATCATCGAATGGTAATTCCTATAGAATCCCCAGTACGAGTTCTAGTCTCTGCGGACGATGTCCTCCATTCTTGGGCAGTCCCTAGCCTGGGTATTAAAATAGACGCAGTCCCCGGTCGGCTAAATCAAACAGCCTTTATTGTTTCTCGCCCTGGTGTATTTTATGGACAATGTTCAGAAATTTGTGGAGCAAATCACAGTTTTATACCTATTGTGGTTGAAGCCGTCCCACTGAAACATTTTGAGAACTGATCCTCTCTAATACTCGAAGATGCCTCGCTAAGAAGCTAAACCGGGTATAGCGTTAGCCTTTTAAGCTAAAGATTGGTGCCTCCCACTCACCCCTAGCGACATGCCACAACTAAACCCTGCCCCCTGATTTATGTTAATAATCTTCTCATGGCTGGTATTTACAACAGTAATTCCACCAAAAGTTATAGGACACGCCTTTCCTAACGATGCTGCCCCAAAAACCACTAAAAAAACAGAAACAAGCCCCTGAAACTGACCTTGGCACTAAACTTCTTTGATCAATTTATGAGCCCCACATTATTTGGCATTCCTTTAGTAGCCCTTGCCCTTACTCTCCCTTGAATTCTTTACCCACAACCCTCGACCCGGTGATTAAATAACCGACTTCTAACCTTACAAAGCTGGTTTATCGGACGCTTTATCACTCAAATCTTCCAACCAATTAATAAAGCAGGCCATAAATGAGCAGTTCTTTTTACATCTTTAATAGTCTTCCTAATTACTCTTAACCTCTTAGGTCTTCTTCCATACACATTTACTCCTACGACACAACTGTCATTAAACATAGCATTTGCTGTCCCCTTATGGCTTGCCACTGTAATTCTAGGTATACGTAATCAGCCAACCCATACCCTTGGACACTTGCTCCCCGAAGGGACACCTACCCTTTTAATCCCGGTGTTAGTAATTATCGAAACAATAAGCCATCTTATGCGACCTCTTGCTCTAGGAGTCCGACTTATAGCAAATTTAACAGCCGGTCACTTACTCATTCAATTAATTGCAACTGCCACTATCGTGCTACTTCCTCTTATACCCGCAGTAGCAATTCTTACAATAACATTACTATTTCTTCTCACTTTATTAGAAGTGGCTGTAGCAGTAATTCAAGCCTACGTATTTGTCCTTCTTTTAAGCCTCTACCTACAAGAAATCGTCTAATGGCACATCAAGCACATGCATACCACATAGTTAACCCCAGCCCTTGACCCCTGACGGGCTCAATAGCTGCTCTACTGCTAACATCGGGCCTCGCAGTATGAATGCACTTCCACTCTACTATCCTAATAACTCTGGGCTTGGTATTAATACTTCTAACAATATATCAATGATGACGCGATATTATTCGAGAAAGTACTTTCCAGGGCCACCATACACCCCCGGTTCAAAAAGGGTTACGATACGGGGTAATTTTATTTATTACCTCCGAAGTCTTCTTTTTTCTAGGGTTTTTCTGAGCTTTCTACCACTCAAGCCTAGCACCCACCCCAGAACTAGGCGGATGTTGACCCCCTGCCGGAATTACCCCACTAGACCCATTTGAAGTCCCTCTCCTAAACACAGCAGTTCTCCTCGCATCAGGTGTTACCGTAACCTGAGCACACCACAGTATTATAGAAGGGAATCGTAAACAAGCAATTCAAGCATTAACTCTAACTATCCTCCTCGGCTTCTATTTTACAGCACTTCAAGCAATAGAGTATTATGAAGCCCCCTTTACAATTGCAGACGGGGTCTATGGCTCTACCTTCTTCGTCGCTACTGGTTTCCACGGCCTTCACGTAATTATTGGCTCCACCTTTTTAGCAGTCTGTCTTTTACGACAAATTAATTTTCACTTTACTTCTCAACACCACTTCGGTTTTGAAGCAGCTGCTTGATATTGACATTTTGTAGATGTCGTCTGACTCTTCTTATATGTATCTATTTATTGATGAGGCTCATAATCTTCTTAGTATAGTACTAGTACCCGTGACTTCCAATCACTCAGCCTTGGTTTAAATCCAGGAGAAGATAATGAACTTAATTACGATGATGCTTCTTATCACCACCACCCTATCTGTACTACTAGCATTAATTTCATTCTGACTACCTCAAATAACACCTGACTCCGAAAAACTATCTGCATACGAATGCGGTTTTGACCCTCTCGGATCAGCCCGCCTTCCTTTCTCACTTCGGTTTTTCCTAGTTGCCATCCTTTTTTTACTATTCGACTTAGAAATTGCGCTACTTCTACCTCTTCCTTGAGGAAACCAGCTACTCTCCCCTCTCACAACATTTTCATGGGCTTCTATCCTATTAATCTTATTAACCATTGGCTTTATTTACGAGTGACTTCAAGGAGGCCTTGAATGAGCCGAATAGGCGGTTAGTTTAAAAAAAACATTTGATTTCGGCTCAAAAACTTATGGTTAAAGTCCACAACCACCTAATGACCCCCTTCCACTTTACTTTCTTCTCTATGTTTATTTTAGGGTTAGTAGGACTAATACTCAACCGAACACACTTACTATCAGCCCTTCTCTGTCTGGAGGCCATAATACTTTCATTATTTATTGCACTTTCTCTTTGGGCCCTCCAATTTAGTGCCATCAGCACAACTATACTACCTTTACTTCTCCTAGCTTTTTCAGCCTGTGAAGCTAGTGCAGGTTTGGCCCTCCTAGTTGCCACCGCCCGAACACACGGATCTGATCGCTTACAAACCCTTAACCTCCTACAATGTTAAAAATTCTTATCCCAACAATAATGCTTATGGCATCCGCCTGACTTTATCCTTCCAATAAGTTATGATCAAATTCTTTAATATATAGCTTCCTAATTGCTTTACTCAGCCTTACACTCCTAGCCGCCCCAACAGAGTCTGGCTGGTATACTCTAAACCTATTCATAGCAACAGACCCCCTCTCCACACCTCTTCTCATTTTAACATGTTGACTTTTACCTCTTATAATCCTTGCTAGCCAAAACCACACAGCCCTGGAGCCCTTAAACCGCCAACGAATATACATCACACTTTTAACTTCCCTCCAAATATTTTTAATTCTGGCTTTTAGTGCAACTGAACTAATCATATTTTATTTAATATTTGAAGCAACCCTAATTCCAACCTTAATTATTATTACCCGCTGAGGGAATCAAACAGAACGACTCAACGCTGGTACATACTTTTTATTTTACACCCTTGCAGGCTCCCTGCCCCTTTTAGTCGCCCTTCTTATTATCCAAAATACAACAGGCTCTTTATCATTCTTCACGCTATCTAACATAAACCCAGAAACATTAATTACGTACTCGAACAAATTATGATGGCTAGGTTGTTTGCTTGCTTTTTTAGTCAAAATACCTCTTTACGGGGCACACCTGTGATTGCCTAAAGCCCACGTAGAAGCCCCTATTGCAGGCTCCATGGTTCTAGCTGCTGTTCTTCTAAAACTTGGTGGTTACGGGATAATACGTATAATAATTATACTAGACCCCTTAACCAAAGAAATAAGCTACCCCTTCATTATTCTTGCTTTATGGGGTGTTGTAATAACAGGCTCAATCTGTCTTCGCCAGACAGACTTAAAAGCACTCATTGCTTATTCCTCAGTCAGTCATATAGGCTTGGTCGCAGCCGGAATTCTATTACAAACACCATGAGGTTTTGCAGGGGCCTTGATTCTAATAATTGCTCATGGACTTACATCCTCCGCCCTTTTCTGCCTAGCCAATACTAACTATGAGCGTACCCACACCCGAACTATAATCTTGGCTCGAGGCTTACAAATAGTACTACCTCTGATGACCACCTGATGATTTATTGCCAGCTTAGCAAACCTTGCTCTACCTCCTTTACCCAACTTGATGGGTGAACTGATAATTATTGCCGCTTTATTTAATTGAACCCAATGGACATTAATCTTAACAGGACTCGGAACCCTAATCACCGCTTCTTATTCCCTTTACATATTTTTAATAACCCAACGAGGCCCACTCCCCGCCCACATTACTGCCCTCTCACCAACACACACCCGAGAACATCTTTTGATAATTATACACCTCATTCCCTTACTCCTCTTAATTTTTAAACCCTCCCTCATCTGAGGTTGAGTTTTTTGCAAGCATAGTTTAATGAAAATGCTAGATTGTGATTCTAGAGACAGGGGTTAAAACCCCCTTTCTTGCCGAGAGAGGCTCGACAGCAACAATGACTGCTAATCCTTGTCCCCCTGGTTTGACCCCGGGGCTCACTCAAATGCTTCTAAAGGATAACAGCTCATCCATTGGTCTTAGGAACCAAAAACTCTTGGTGCAAATCCAAGTAGCAGCTATGCTAGCAAATCACATACCGACTTCAACTATGACCATTCTTCATATTACCCCTTTCGTGACAACAACCTGCTTCCTTATAATTGCCTATGCCCTACTCTTTCCTATTCTTACCACCCTTTCACCACACCCCCAACACCCAGACTGAGCTATTACTAAAGTTAAAGTCGCTGTAAAACTAGCCTTCTTTATTAGCCTAGTCCCACTCTCCCTCTTCCTAAGTGGCGGGTTAGAGACAATTACCACAGTTTGAACCTGGACAAACACCTTAATCTTTGACATTAACATTAGCTTCAACTTCGACCTCTATTCAATTTTCTTTACCCCTGTCGCACTGTATGTAACCTGGTCTATCCTAGAGTTTGCATCCTGATACATACACTCTGATCCCTATATGAATCAATTTTTTAAATATCTCTTAATTTTCCTAATCGCCATAATTATCCTTGTTACAGCTAACAATATGTTCCAACTTTTTATTGGCTGAGAAGGAGTTGGTATTATATCCTTCCTTTTAATCGGCTGATGATATGCACGAGCTGACGCCAACACCGCTGCACTACAAGCAGTAGTCTACAACCGGGTCGGTGATATCGGATTAATTCTAGCAATAGCATGAATCGCAATAAACATAAACTCCTGAGAAATACAACAAATCTTCGCCCTCTCACAAAACATAAACCTAACACTCCCGTTATTAGGCCTTATTCTAGCCGCCACCGGCAAGTCCGCGCAATTTGGCCTTCACCCTTGGCTTCCATCTGCCATAGAAGGCCCAACACCAGTATCTGCCCTATTACATTCAAGCACCATGGTGGTTGCAGGAATTTTCCTACTAATTCGACTTAGCCCCTTACTATCGCACAACCAAATTGCCTTAACAACCTGCTTATGCCTCGGCGCCCTTACAACCCTATTTACCGCTATTTGTGCACTCACTCAAAATGATATTAAAAAAATCGTAGCATTCTCAACATCAAGTCAGCTTGGGTTAATAATAGTCACTATTGGCCTAAACCAACCACAACTAGCATTCCTTCACATCTGTACTCACGCCTTTTTTAAAGCAATGCTATTTCTCTGCGCAGGTTCAATTATCCACAGCCTAAACGACGAACAAGATATTCGAAAAATAGGAGGAATACACCAACTTACACCTTTTACATCATCATGTATAATCGTTGGTAACCTAGCTCTCACCGGAACTCCTTTTTTAGCAGGTTTTTTCTCAAAAGACGCCATTATTGAAGCGCTTAACACATCAAACCTAAACGCCTGAGCCCTTCTCTTAACCCTTATCGCAACATCACTTACCGCTTTCTATAGCCTACGCATAATTTTCTACGTTTCTATAGGACACCCTCGAGTTACTTCTCTCTCACCCATTAATGAAAATAACCCATCTGTTATTAATCCTATTAAACGACTGGCATGAGGGAGCATTATTGCTGGCCTACTCATTACTTCCAACATTACTCCCCTAAACACCCCTGTATTAACTATACCCTCTGCACTAAAACTCGCAGCACTTCTAGCCACAGCCCTAGGAGCTTTCATAGCATTCGAACTCGCTTCTTTAACCTCTAAACAACTATACACAACCCCCCACCTTAAGACACATCATTTTTCAAACATATTAGGGTTTTTCCCACATGTTGTTCATCACATGATGCCAAAACTAAACCTTATCTTAGGCCAGACAATTGCCAGTCAAACAATTGACCAAACCTGACTAGAAAAAGTTGTACCAAAAGCATCATACTCCCTCAACCTTCCAATAATTAAAGCCACAAATCAATTGCAGCGAGGGATGGTGAAAACATACTTCTCCCTCTTCTTATTTACAACAGCCTTTTTTCTTATTGTCCTTATTACCCCTTTGATTTAAACTTCACGAAGCGCCCCTCGACTCAAACCCCGAGTAAGTTCTAAAGCAACAAACAATGCTAATAATAAACCCCCAACACCTATTACCAAAAAACCTCCCCCTGCAGAATACAGCAAAGCAATACCACTAAAATCTCCTTGCATTGTAAAAAACTCTTCACACTCACCAACAACCAACCAACTCCCTTCATACCACCCTTTTATAACAACCCCGCATACACCCCCCGTCCCTACTATATAACCTATTATTTTTAAAAGTACTTCCAGACTACCTCAACCCTCCGGATAAGGCTCAGCAGCAAGCGCAGCTGAATACGCAAATACCACTAACATGCCCCCTAAATAAATCAAAAACAGAATTAAAGATAGAAAAGACCCCCCACAAGCCACCAATGCCCCACACCCAAAACCTGCTATTACTACCAACCCCAATGCCCCAAAATAAGGAGAAGGGTTAGAAGCAACTGCTGTCACCCCTAAGATAAGAGCAAACGATAATAAAAACATTATATATGTCATAATTCTTGCCCGGGTTCTAACCAGGACCAATGACTTGAAAAACCACCGTTGTATTCAACTACAAGAACGTAATGGCCAACCTACGAAAAACACACCCCCTTCTAAAAATTGCTAATGACGCCCTTGTTGACCTCCCTGCTCCTACTAATATTTCAGCATGATGAAACTTTGGTTCTCTCTTAGGATTATGTCTTATCACCCAAATCTTAACGGGCTTATTTTTAGCCATACACTATACATCTGATATTACAACCGCCTTTTCTTCAGTCACCCATATTTGTCGAGACGTTAATTATGGTTGACTGATTCGCAACATACACGCCAACGGCGCCTCCTTCTTCTTTATCTGCATTTACCTTCACGTAGGACGCGGTTTATATTACGGCTCCTACTTATATAAAGAAACCTGAAATATCGGCGTAGTTTTACTCCTATTAGTTATAATGACTGCTTTCGTAGGATACGTACTTCCTTGAGGACAAATATCATTCTGAGGTGCCACCGTAATTACCAACTTACTTTCCGCCGTCCCTTACGTTGGAAATGCCCTTGTACAATGAATTTGAGGCGGTTTTTCAGTAGACAATGCCACCCTTACCCGTTTTTTCGCATTTCATTTTCTTCTCCCCTTTATTGTGGCTGCCGCAACAATTATTCACCTAATTTTCCTACACGAAACAGGCTCAAACAACCCTACGGGCATTAATTCAGATACCGACAAAGTCTCTTTCCACCCTTACTTCTCTTACAAAGACCTCTTAGGGTTTGCCATCCTTCTAATCACACTCACATCACTATCACTTTTTTCCCCCAACCTCTTAGGCGACCCAGAAAACTTTACACCCGCCAACCCCCTTGTCACCCCGCCTCACATTAAGCCCGAGTGATATTTCTTATTTGCATACGCTATTCTGCGTTCGATTCCTAATAAGCTAGGGGGCGTTCTTGCTCTCCTAGCATCAATTTTAGTCCTCATAGTAGTTCCCCTTCTGCACACATCAAAACAACGATCTCTTACCTTCCGTCCTTTTTCCCAGATTCTATTTTGACTCCTTGTAGCAGACGTTGTTATTCTCACATGAATCGGAGGAATACCAGTAGAACACCCCTTTATTGTTATTGGTCAAATCGCTTCATTCCTATACTTTATCATTTTCTTATTCTTAATGCCCGTCTTAGGTTATGTAGAAAACAAAATCCCCAATTGACCATGCATTAGTAGCTCAGAAAACAGAGCGCCGGTCTTGTAAACCGGAGGCCGGGGGTTAGCTCCCCCCTATTGCTCAAAGAAGGAGGATTTTAACCACCACCACTGACTCCCAAAGCCAGTATTCTAAACTAAACTATTCTTTGACCGGATGCCGCCTCTCAATATGCATATATGTATTTACACCATTAATAGATATTAACCATATATAATAATGTACTCCGACATTAATAAAATACTGACATTAACAGAAATAACCCTAGAACACAACAAATATAACAGATTAATTTACATTAACATAACATCCAAAAAAGACAAAAATTGATCTAGGACAATAGCCAACATTTAAGACCTATCACTCTTTCCATAAGTAAAGTTATACCAGGACTCAAAATCCTATTCAAGTCACCATTGCGATGCAGTAAGAGACCACCATCAGTTGATTTCTTAAGGTTACCGACTCTTGATGGTCAGGGACATTAATCGTGGGGGTAGCACAAAATGAATTATTCCTGGCATTTGGTTCCTATTTCAGGGCCATTATATCGAATAATACTCATTCGTTCCTT